CTCTTTCCCATTATGAATAGCAATTGTATGGCCGATCATTTTGGGTATAATGGTAGATGCCCGGGACCAAGTTACTATTATTTCTTTTTCTGTCCTTCGGTTGAGCTTCTCAATTTTTTCCAATAAATGATTAGCTACAAAGGGTTTTTTTTTTAGTGTTTTTAGTGAACGTGTCACAGCAAATTCCTCCTATCTTTTTTATTTTTTTTTGTAAAGACGAAGAAACATATTTGATTTTCAATACTCTCCTATTTACTACGGCGACGGAGAATCAAACTATCACTATATTTTTTCTTTTTTCTATTTCTTCTTCCAAGCGCAGGATAACCCCAAGGGGTTGTGGGTTTTTTTCTACCAATTGGGGCCCTCCCTTCACCACCCCCATGGGGATGGTCTACAGGATTCATAACTACCCCTCTTACTACAGGACGCTTACCTAGCCAACACTTAGATCCGGCTCTACCCAAACTTTTCTGGTTCACCCCAAGATTACCCACTTGCCCGACTGTTGCTGAGCAGTTTTTGGATATCAAACGGACCTCCCCAGATGGTAATTTTAATGTGGCCGATTTACCCTCTTTTGCAATCAGTTTCGCTACAGCACCCGCAGCTCTCGCTAATTGTCCGCCCTTTCCAAGTGTGATTTCTATGTTATGTATGGCCGTGCCTAAGGGCATATCGGTTGAAGTAGATTCTTCTTTTTGATCAATCAAAACCCCTTCCCAAACTGTACAAGCTTCTTCCAAAGCATACGGCTTTCCGGATGTATATGATGATATCTAGACAGATGGATCTTATATGAATCGTATGATGAAGTACCACATGAGTTGATATATTGGAATCCAAATCTGCCGAATCACTCATGTTATGATCTTCTACATCCTAGGTCTCCCCGTTCCTTCATCTGGCTTATGTTCTTCATGTAGCATTCAGACCGAATGACTCTATGAAATTACGTCGATACTTCCACATATTACGGGTAACGTAGGAGACATCTCTATTTTTCCCCCGGGGTAGAATTACCACTGCTTAGCTTTCAATTCGCCTCTGACCATCAAATGAAATGTGAATAACTCGTCCTCCTCTCTTTGAAACAAGGGGCGCTTCCGGTTCTGTCGGTGCTTCAAACAATTTTGTCTTCTCCATATTACCATATCTCTAGAGTCAATAATTTTCTATGAGGAACTACTGAACTCAATCACTTGCTGCCGATACTCTTCAGTTTTCTGTTGAGGTCTATCCCGTAGAGGTACTCAAATTGGATCAGTGATCGATTTCTAGGTTTCGTCGTAAACCTAATTGGTTACTTCCAATTACGTAAATCAATAGTTCAAACCGCACTCAAAGGTAGGGCATTTCCCATTGAGATAGGAACTTCTGTACCAGAAACAATGGTATCTCCAATTATAGCCCCTCTGGGATGTAAAATATATCTCTTCTCACCATCCCTATAGTGTATGAGACAAATGTTTGCATTTCGATTAGGGTCGTATTCTATGGTTACGATTCTACCAGATATGTCTTTTTCATTCCGTCGAAAATCAATTTTACGGTATAGACGCTTATGACCTCCCCCTCTATGCCTTGCGGTAATGATTCCTCTGGCATTACGACCTTTACCACAACGACGCTGTCCATAGATCAAATTATTTCGTGGATTGGATTTCACTTGACTGCCGACGGTTCTGCTCGAGGTAGAAGTTTTGTATAAATGTATCGCCGTGTTATTAAGTATTTTGATTTAAGTTCTTTTCTTTCTAAGAGGTGGAATAGAATAACCCGGTTGAAGCGTAATAATCATGCGTCTATAATGCATTGTATGTCCCATAATGGGTCCCTTTCTTCTACCCTTTCCCGGGAGTCGATGACTATTCATAGCTATTACCTTGACACCAAAAAAGAGTTCGACCCAATGCTTTATTTCTGTCCTAGTTGATCCTGATTCGACATTAGAAGTATATTGATTGTTCCCCAATAACCGAATACTTTTGTCTGTAAATACTGCATATTTGATTCCATCCATAAATCTATTTTCTTCCCTATGAGTTCCGGTATCGATAAGAATTCTACTTCTTACTGTTCATATGTTATGATATGAATATACCATAGTAATTATATTAATTCGTTATGTATGGATGATGAGATTCCATTGATACGGAGCCAATTCCAATAGACGTATAGACGTATTGAACGTTCGCGTTGTACTGCATCCAGCAGGAATTGAACCTACGAATTTGCCAATTATGAGTTGGGCGCTTTAACCATTCAGCCATGGATGCGTAATGGGGATTAGCATATATTTCAAGTATCTAGCCTAACTCTATAGAAAAATCGTTATATATTCTATATAATAATAAATATAATAATAATAAAAATTTCCAATTTCCAAGTCAAGTATCTAGCCTAACTCTATAGAAAAATCGTTATATATTCTATATAATAATAAATATAATAATAATTTCCAAGTCAATTCTACATGATAATAATAAAAATTTCCAATATGTAATTAAATACATATATAAATATAAAGTCAAATTTTAAAGAAATCCTAAGGAGGAATCAATATGAGGCAAGACAGGGCAAAACGACGTCTATATAAATCCTGGATTTTTGAGTTTAGGGAGGTATTGAGAGAGATCAAGAATTCTCACTATTTCTTAGATTCGTGGACCAAATTGGATTCAGTGGGATCTTTCATTCACGTTTTTTTCGACCAAGAACGTTTTATGAAACTCTTTGACCCACGAATAGTAAGTATCCTCTTTTCACGCGATTCGCAGGGTTCAACAAGCAATCGATCTTTCACGATCAAAGGTGTAGTACTGCTTGTAGTAGTGGTCCTTCTACATCGTCTTAACAATCGAAATCTGGTCGAAAGAAAAAATATCTATTTGAGGGGGCTTCTTCCTATACCCGTAAACTCCATTGGACCCAGAAATGATTCATTGGAAGACTCTTTTGAGTCTTCCAATATCCATAGGTTGATTGTTTCGCTCCTGTATCTTCCAAAAGGGAAAGAGATCCCTGAGAGTTCTTTCATGGATCCGAAAGAGAGTACTTGGATCAATCAAAGAAAGGTTCAACAACTTCCCAAAGAAATCGAAGAATTTCTTGGGAATCCAACAAGATCCTCTCGTTCTTTTTTCTCTGACAGATGGTCAGAACTTTATCTGGGTTCGACTCCTACTGAGAGGTCCACTAGAGATCAGAAATTGTTGAAGAAACAACAAGATGTTTCTTTTGTCCGTTTCAGGCGATCGGAAAATAAAGAAATGGTTGATATATTCAAGATAATTACGTATTTACAAAAAACCGTCTCAATTCATCCTATTTCATCAGATCAGGGATGCGATATGGTTCCGAAGGATGAACCGGATATGGACAGTTCCAAGAAGATTTCATTCTTGAACCAAAATCCATTTTTTGATTTATTTCATCTATTCCATGACCGGAACAGGGGAGGATACACGTTTCACCACGCAGAAGAGAGATTTCAAGAAATGGCGGATCTATTAACTCTATCAATAACCGAGCCGGATCTGGTGTATCATAAGGGATTTGCCTTTTCTATTGATTCCTGCGGATTGGATCAAAAAAAATTCTTGAATGAGGTATTCAACTCCAGGGATGAATCGAAAAAGAAATCTTTATTGGTTCTACCTCCTATTTTTTTTGAAGAGAATGAATCTTTTTATCGACAGATAAGAAAAAATTGGGTCCGGTGCGGGAATGCTTTGGAAGATCCAAAACCAAAAAGAGTGGTATTTGCTATCAACAACATAATGAAGGCAGTCAATCAATATAGATTGATCCAAAATCTGATTCAAATCCAATATAGCATCCATGGGTACATAAGAAATGGTTCGAATCGATTTTTTTTTATGAATAGATCCGATCGCAACTTCGAATATGGAATTCAAAGGGATCAAATAGGAAATGATACTCTGAATCATAGAACTATAATGAAATATACGATCAACCAACATTTATCAAATTTGAAAAAGAGTGAGAAGAAATGGTTCGATCCTCTTCTTTCTCGAACCGAGAGATCCATGAATCGGGATCCTGATGCATATAGATACAAATGGTCCACTGGGAGCAAGAATTTCCAGGAACATTTGGAACATTTCGTTTCTGAGCAGAAGAGCCGTTTTCAAGTTTTTCAAGTAGTGTTCGATCGATTACGTATTAATATTATTAATATATTAATTAATATTAATCAATATATTAATAATATTAATATTAATCAATATTCGATTGATTGGTCCAGGGTTTTCGACAAACAAGATCCTTCTAAGCCACTTCGTTTATTTTGGTCCACCTTTTTGCGTCTCTTTTTGCCCAAGTTCCTTCTCTTTTTGCCCAAGTTCCTTCTCTTTTTGTCTAAGTCACTTTCTTTTTTCTTTGTGAGTTTCGGGAATACCCCCATTCGTGGGTCCGAGATCCACATCTCTCAATTCAAAGGTCCGAATGATCAACTCTGCGATCAGTTGTTAGAATCAATAGGTGTTCAAATCGTTCATTTGAATAAATTGAAACCCTTCTTATTGGATGATCATAATACTTCCCAAAAATCGAAATTGTTGATCGATGGAGGAACAATATCACCATTTTTGTTCAATAAGATACCAAAGTGGACGATTGACTCATTCCATACTCCTACTAGAAAAAATCGCAGGAAATCCTTTGATAACACTGATTCCTATTTCTCAATGCTATCCCACGATCGAGACAATTGGATGAATCCCGTGAAACCATTTCATAGAAGTTCATTGATATCTTCTTTTTTAAAAGCAAATCGACTTCGATTCTTGAATAATCCACATCACTTCTGGTTCTATTGTAACAAAAGATTCCCTTTTTATGTAGAAAAGGCCCGTATCAATAATTATGATCTTACGTATGGACAATTCCTTAATATCTTGTTCACTGGCAACAAAAAATTTTCTTTGTGCGTCGGTAAAAAAAAACATGTTTTTTCGGAGAGAGATGCTATTTCAACGATCGAGTCACGGGTATCTAACATATTCATACCTAACGATTTTCCAATTCTATCCGCTCGATTCGTTCGTAGAGCTCTTTACGCAATCGCAGACATTTCTGGAACACCTCTAACAGAGGGACAAATAGTCAATTTAGAAAGAACTTATTGTCAACCTCTTTCAGATATGAATCCGTCTGATTCAGAAGGGAAGAACTTGCATCAGTATCTCAATCTCAATTTCAATTCAAACATGGGTTTGATTCACATTCCATGTTCTGATAAATATTTACGAGCCAAAAAGAGGAAAAAACAGAGTCTTTGTCTAAAGAAATGCGTTGAGAAACGGCAGATGGATAGAATCTTTCTACGAGCAAATCTCTCAAAAAAATGGAAGCTGTTCCAAACATATCTGCCATGGTTCTTTACTTCGACAGGGTACAAATATCTAACTTCGATAGGGTACCAATATCTACATCTAAATTTCATCCTTTTAGATACTTTTTTAGACCTATTGCCGATACCGATACGAAGTAGCAGTCAAAAAGTTGTATCCATTTTTCACGATATTATGGATATATCACGGCGAATTCCTCGGAAAATATGGTGGGCGATTCTTCCACAACGGAATCGGATAAGTCAGATTTCGAGGAAGTGTTTACATAGTCTTCTTCTGTCCGAAGAAATGATTCATCGAAATAATGAGTCACCCCTTTCATTCTGGGTACATCTGGGATCACCAAATGCTCGGGAGTTCTTCTATTCAATCCTTTTCCTTCTTCTTGTTGCTGGATATCTCGTTCGTACACATCTTCTCTTTGTTTCCCGAGCCTCTAGTGAGTTACAGACAGAGTTCGAAAAGATCAAATCTTTGATGATTCCATCATACATGATTGAGTTACGAAAACTTCTGGATGGGTATCCTCCATCTGAACTGAATTCTTTCTGGTTAAAGAATCTCTTTCTAGTTGCTCTGAAACAATTAGGATATTTTCTAGAAGAAATACGGGGTTCTGCTTTTGGCAGCAAGAAGAAATATTTGAATATCAATCTCATCGATATCATCGATTTCCTAAGTCTTATACCAAATCCCATCAATCGAATAACTTTTTCGAGAAATACGAGACATCTAAGTCGTACAAGTAAAGAGATCTATTCATTGATAAGAAAAAGAAAAAACGTGAACGGTGCTTGGATTGATGATAAAATCGAATCCTGGTTCGCGAACAGTGATTCGATTGATGATGAAGAAAGAGAATTCTTGGTTCAGTTCTCCACCTTAACGAAGGAAGAAAGGATTGATAAAATTCTATTGAGTCTGACTCATAGTGATCATTTCTCAAAGAATGACTCTGGTTATCAAATGATTGAACAACCGGGATCCGTTTACTTACGATACTTAGTTGACATTCATAAAAAGCGTCTAATGAATTATGAGTTCAATAGATCCTGTTTAGCAGAAAGGCGGATATTCCTTGCTCATTATCAGACAATCACTTATTCACATTCACAAACCTCGTGTGGGGCTAATAGTTTTAATTTCCCATCTCATGGAAAACCCTTTTCGCTCCGATTAGCCCTATCCCCCTCTAGGGGTATTTTAGTGATAGGTTCTATAGGAACTGGACGATCCTATTTGGTCAAATACCTAGCGACAAACTCCTACGTTCCTTTCATTACGGTATTTACGAACAAGTTCCTGGATGACAAGCCTCAAGGTTATTTTTATGAAGAGAGCTATTTTGAAGATGATGATGACGATTTTTATGATAGTAACGACGATGACCTTGACCTTGATATTGATATTGATATTGAAAAGGAGCTGCTAACTTTGACGAGTGAGATAACTATAGATAGGGAAATGACGCCGAAAATAGACCTATTTGATATCACCCTTCAACTCGAATTAGCAAAATCAATGTCTCCTTGCATAATATGGATTCCAAACATTCATGATCTGTCTGTGAATGAGTCAAATTACTTATCCCTCGGTCTATTAGTGAACCATCTCTCCGGGGATTGTGAGGATTGTGAAAGCTCCTCCACTAGAAATATTCTAGTTATTGCTTCGACTCATATTCCCAAAAAAGTGGATCCCGCTCTAATAGCTCCGAATAAATTAAATACATGCATTAAGGTACGAAGGCTTCTTATTCCACAACAACGAAAGCACTTTTTCACTCTTTCATATACTAAGGGATTTCACTTGGAAAAGAAAATGTTCCATACTAATGGATTCGGGTCCATAACCATGGTTTCCAGTGCACGAGATCTTGTAGCACTTACCAACGAGGCCCTATCAATTAGTATTACACAGAAGAAATCCATTATAGACAGTAATACAATTCGATCCGCTCTTCATAGACAAACTTGGGATTTGCGATCCAAGGTAAGATCGGTTCAGGATCATGGGATCCTTTTCTATCAGATAGGAAGGGCTGTTGCACAAAATGTACTTCTAAGTAATGGCCCCATAGATCCAATATCTATCTATATGAAGAAGAAATCATGTATGGAAG